ATGAACAATTCTAATTCTATAAGGTTGAATAAAAATTCGATTGACCATTTAGTATAATTGCTATGCTTAGTGTGTGACTCGTTAGTTTTTTCTTTAGAGTTTAGGGTTGAGATTAAAAAAAAAAATAGACTAACCCCTACTATGAACTTAGTAACCATATAAATTAATAACCAACTTATTGCTTCGTATTGTCAAGATCCCAAGAAACAGTCACTATATGGGTGGATCGCTCATATAGTTGTAGCAACTGAAATTTTTTCCATAAAAAAAGAAATCTGATTATGGGCTGTGAAGCAAAAATAAAGGGATGTAGATAAATGGAAGGATGATAGAAAGAGAGAACAAAAATATCAATGATATATGATTCCAATATGTATGTATGGTCTATGAATCAACTCATAAAAGGCAGTGTGATAAAGCATTAATACTGATATAATCAATACTGATATAAATATATAAATGAAATATAAATAAATAAAATAATATAAAAAAAAGAAAAAAATAATAAAGAATAAAGAGCCTCGGGTTAATAAAAACTGAGAAGATTGACTCGGGAACGAATTTTGCCGGAAGCTCCATTGCAGAGTTCAGGCCTAACCATTAATGGAGAAGCTATGGGAACGATGAAACCTGTGACTGCATAGGATTCTATTGAAAACGAATCCTAATAATTCATTGGGTGGGATGGCGGAACGAACCAAGAAAAAATTGATTTATTCTGAGAGGTGTCATGAATTGACTGACCCTACGAATGAAAGAGTCAATATTCGCCCGCGAAACCTTTATTTATTGGATTACAATTTTGGCGCGATTCGATAGAGGTAAAAATAAGGATTCATTATATTCTACGTTATATTCTAAAAAAAGAAGCATTTTTTATATTTTCTATATCTAATAATATACACGTCCAGCTATATATTTTGTATATACATCTTCCTTTGTAACAAATTAAATATGTAACAAATTAAATATCAATAAATGCCATTCATTACTTATAATTACTTATATATATTATTATTATTTATTATTTTATTATAAAGATAATTATTATTTATTATTATAATTATACATGTGTATCCGTAATATTATTGAATCGTTTCATTCGCGAGGAGCTGGATGAGAAGAAACTCTCATGTCCGGTTCTGCAATAGAGATGGAATTAAGAAACAACCATCAACTATAACCCCAAAAGAACCAGATTTCGTAAACAACATAGAGGAAGAATGAAGGGAATATCTTATCGAGGCAATCATATTTGTTTCGGCGGATACGCTCTTCAGGCGCTTGAACCCGCTTGGATCACAGCTAGACAGATAGAAGCGGGGCGGAGAGCAATGACACGATATGCGCGTCGTGGTGGAAAAATATGGGTACGTATATTTCCCGACAAACCTATTACAGTAAGACCTACAGAAACACGTATGGGTTCGGGAAAGGGATCCCCCGAATATTGGGTATCCGTTGTTAAACCGGGTCGAATACTTTATGAAATGGGCGGAGTATCAGAAACTATAGCCAGAGCAGCTATTTCAATAGCTGCGTGCAAAATGCCTATACGAACTCAATTTGTTATTTCACGATAGGGATATAGAACTAAACAAAAGGGATATTGAGGATGAAAAAACAACCGCAGGTTTATTCTGGACGGACAATATTTCTTTTTTTCCTTCATCCTTTGCATTGAAATAACAGATTCAAATAAAAAATATATGATTCAACCTCAGACCCTTTTGAATGTAGCGGATAACAGCGGAGCTCGAGAATTGATGTGTATTCGAATCATAGGAGCTGGTAATCACCGATATGCTCATATTGGTGACGTTATTGTTGCTGTAATCAAAGAAGCAGTGCCAAATATGCCTCTAGAAAGATCAGAAGTCATTAGAGCTGTAATTGTACGTACATGTAAAGAACTCAAACGTGACAACGGTATGATAATACGATATGATGACAATGCAGCGGTCGTCATTGATCAAGAAGGAAATCCAAAAGGAACTCGAGTTTTTGGTGCGATCGCTCGGGAATTGAGACAGTTGAATTTTACTAAAATAGTTTCATTAGCTCCCGAGGTATTATAAATACTAGTGGATGACACTATGATATAGTAGGCTATCTGAAATAGATCAAATTAATAGATTGTGTCTCACGCATATACTTTTTAAAATTTAATAATTCAAAAAAAAAAAAAACAAAGAAAAAAGGAAACATGTTGATTATATCAAAATTAGGAGGCACAAAAAATTATAGTTCGTTATGGGTAGGGACACTATTGCCGATATAATAACTTCTATAAGAAATGCTGACATGAATAAAAAAGGAACAGTTCGAATAGCATCTACTAATATCACCGAAAACTTTGTTAAAATACTTCTACGAGAAGGTTTTATTGAAAATGTTCGGAAACATCAGGAAAATAACAAATATTTCTTGGTTTCAACCCTGCGACATAGAAAGACTAGGAAAGGAATATATAGAACTGTTTTAAAGTGTATCAGCCGACCCGGTTTACGAATTTATTCCAACTATCAACGAATTCCTAAGATTTTAGGTGGAATGGGAATTGTAATTCTTTCTACTTCTCGAGGTATAATGACAGATCGAGAAGCTCGACTAGAAAGAATTGGAGGAGAAATTTTGTGTTATATATGGTGATCCTCCTCCTCTGGTATCCTAATTTTATCTCTAACTTCCCATTTGTGAAATAGAGAGGAAAAGTGAGTTATATACCTCTTCCTTCATTAGTTGATACTTCAAGGGGGTTACCTGGAATGAAAGAACAAAAATTGATTCATGAAGGTTTAATTACTGAATCACTTCCTAACGGTATGTTCCGGGTCCGTTTAGATAATGAAGATCTAATTCTAGGTTATGCTTCAGGGAGGATCCGGCGCAGTTTTATACGGATACTACCAGGAGATAGAGTAAAAATTGAAGTAAGTCGTTATGATTCAACCAGAGGACGTATAATTTATAGACTTCGCAACAAAGATTCGAATGATTAGGTGATTTTTTAAACATTCCTTTCATGGGGACACAATTCGAAGTTAAAAAAAAATATTCAAGAAACTTATTTTCTTCAAAAGAGTAGATTCAGAATTAAGGTAAGGAATAAGAAATATGAAAATAAGGACTTCTGTTCGTAAAATTTGTGAAAAATGTCGACTGATCCGTAGGCGCGGACGAATTATAGTGATTTGTTCCAATCCGAGACATAAACAGAGACAAGGGTAATCTTTCTAAAAAAGAACTTTCTTTTCTAAAGGGGAGGACCCATGTAAGAATAAAAGACCTGTTTTAACATGAAATGGATATCTCCGTATCTTTTCTTTCTGTATATTTCTGACTCATATTTATGAGACGATAAAATATGACAAAAGCTATACCAAGAATTGGTTCACGTAGGAATGGACGTATTGGTTCACGTAAGAATGGACGTAGAATACCAAAAGGAGTTATTCATGTTCAAGCGAGTTTCAACAATACCATTGTAACTGTTACAGATGTACGAGGTCGGGTGGTTTCTTGGGCCTCCGCGGGTACTTCTGGATTCAAAGGCACAAGAAGAGGTACACCCTATGCTGCTCAAGCCGCAGCGGTAAATGCTATTCGTACAGTAGTTGATCAGGGTATGCAACGGGCAGAAGTTATGATAAAAGGCCCTGGTCTCGGAAGAGATGCAGCATTACGAGCCATTCGTAGAAGTGGTATACTATTAAGTTTAGTACGTGATGTAACACCTATGCCACATAATGGGTGTCGACCTCCTAAGAAAAGACGTGTGTAGAAAGAAGAATTAAACGGATTTCAAGAGAAATAAATGATTCAATGATCTGATCAAATATTATAATAATACTTATTATAGTATGGTTCGAGAGGAAGTAGTAGGATCCACTCGAACACTACGGTGGAAATGTGTTGAATCAAGAGTAGACAGTAAGCGTCTTTATTATGGTCGTTTCATTCTGTCCCCGCTTATGAAAGGTCAAGCCGATACCATAGGTATTGCCATGCGAAGGGCTTTACTTGGAGAAATAGAAGGAACATGTATCACACGTGCAAAATCTGAGAAAGTAGCACATGAATATTCTACGATAGTAGGTATTGAGGAATCAGTACATGAAATTTTACTAAATTTGAAAGAAATTATATTGAGAAGTAATCTGTATGGAGTTATAGACGCATCCATCTGCGTCAGGGGGCCTAGATACGTAACCGCTAAAGATATTATCTCACCACCTTACGTGGAAATAGTTGACACGACACAACATATAGCTAACCTGACGGAACCAATTGATTTGTGTATTGAATTACAAATCAAGAGAGATCGCGGATATCGTATGAAATCCGCAAATAACTCTCAAGATGGAAGTTATCCTATAGATGCTGTATCCATGCCTGTTCGAAATGCGAATCATAGTATTCACTCTTATGGGAATGGGAATGAAAAACAAGAGATACTTTTTCTAGAAATATGGACGAATGGAAGTTTAACTCCTAAGGAAGCACTTTATGAAGCTTCTCGTAATTTGATTGATTTATTTATTCCTTTTCTACATGCGGAGGAAGAGGACATTAATTTCGAAGAAAATAAAAACAGGTTTCCTCTACCCCTTTTTACCTTTCAAGATAGATTAACTAATCTAAAGAAAAACAAAAAAGGAATTCCATTGAAATGTATTTTTATTGACCAATCAGAATTGCCTTCCAGGACCTATAACTGTCTCAAAGGGTCCAATATACATACATTATCGGACCTTTTGAATAACAGTCAAGAAGATCTTATGAGAATTGAATTTTTTCGAATAGAAGATGTAAAACAGATATTGGACACTCTGCAGAAGTATTTCGCAATTGATTTATCTAAGAATAAGTTTTAATTTTAAATCCATTGTAATTATTTCATCTTCTTTTTATAATAGAAAAAAAATTAGAAAGAAAAAAAGAATAAAATTAGTTTTAAATCTTTGGCACGATCCGTATTTTCCCGGAATGGATCATAA